CAAAAACTTGACTTTACTAAACAAGCGAGAAAAGCCCTTTCTATCTTATTAGTCAAGCGCGCTAGCTGCAATCAAACTAAAGCGCACAGCACACGTCAAAGTGCTTCGAAAGGCGCCGGCTCCCTTCTTACTGACAGCACACAGCTACGTGCTGGCACTTAATTAGAAGCGCTGGCACGTCACTCGGCTCACTTCACTACCTTTAGAGAAAACAGTTCCAGCAGAAGACGAAGAAGACTCTCGGATGGCACTTGCTTTCCTAACTGTAACGGGATCAGATTCTTTATAATAGTTACCACCTCTTCTTCACATAAAACCATTCGTTCAGAGTCGACAACTGCAGATAGGCCCCTCCCCAATGCTCTTATTCCTACTTGCGGATTCTCTCCATCTAGGAAAGAAAGGGCCTTAATTAAGGCCCTTTCTTTCGGGCGATGATTCGATTCTTCTTAGCTTGGCCATTCGATTAAGGTTCTTTCGATCGAGAAAGAGAAAGAGAACTCTTATTCATCCGGAAGTGACTGAACTAGCCTTTGGGCTTAAAAAAGCGCTGTCGCACCTTCACTCTTTGTATTTGTCGGACTTACTAGCGCTACTGCTAATGTCGGCGTAAGGACTGTTTATCGGAGACTTCTATCTTTTTGGGAGGCCTAAGGACTCTTCTTCTGTAACAGCTTTTTTCAACCTCCCCTCGGGAAGTACGGTAAGAGGAATAGCCTATTATCTAGGCTTGAGCCCGGTATCTTGATTGCTGCTACTTTGATTTAGCCCGAGCCGGTGCCGGGGCCAGCGTCTATTAAGAAGGGTATAGCCGGCTTATTTCGCTCCTAAATCCATTTAACCTTTCTCCGGAACGACTTTGAATACCGATACGGGACCACCTTCCCAAATCAAATGCAACTGATTCAAGAACAGCAAGAACAGCTGCTCACTCGGTCGTAGGGAAAAGAGTAAGTGATAGTCATCCATCGCCTTGAGCGGAGCCTGGTCTGGGATCGAGCCCTTCTGCCCTTCCTAAGGATCATGGGTCACGAGATTCGAATTAGTTCAAATCAAATACAAATAGGCCCTCCGCCCTGATTCAACTTCTCCCAAGGGGCAGCCTTTGAAACTAGGTCAGGTCAAATAGAGCTATTTACGCCTTTGAAAGCTGTCCAATCAGTCTAGTTTAGAGAGCCTAGATTCTCTTCTCCCCGTACGGATCCATGTTCAGCCTTCTTTCCTTTCAGTCCTAAATCAGTTACGCGGCACTCATCCCTTTCTTGGCCACTTAAGGTTTCGCATCTCTCAAGCCCTGGTTGGCTACTGACTTGGCTTCGTTCACTCAACAATCATTGAATCCGGATCCGGAAGTGACTGAACTCCCTTTTGAGCTAACTGCATCGGTTATGCCGACAACAACATATTCTCTAGCAAAAGAAATGACCTAGACTAGACCTCTTCTACCGCATCAAGAGGAAATCCCGATCCCGCATTTGAGAAAGTTTAGCTATGCCCACAGCTCTTTCAAAGGAAAGCAGTCTTCTCAAGAAGAAAGTCACAGTCACACCGCTAATAGGCGGAAGAAGAGATTCCATCTAATAAGACTAATAGCCGTACCGCAGAAAGAAGGTCAACCTCACCCCAGGTAAGAACAGCTTTCTTCCCCTCAGGTCAAAGAGTAAGAACTCGCTTTCGAGCTAACCTTACATGGAGCTACCTGCCAACAAGCAACAAGAGTTCTAATTCACGGCTAACTAAGCATTCGTTCGGAGTTGACAAGGGAGAGGGCGTACTTTCCTATATTATGTTATGATGGATAGGCTGGCTGCACTCCCTTTGAGGTAAGAACAGTTCCTTTTGATTCAATTGCAAGAAAACAACCTCTTTTTAGAGTTTTATACGAACCACTAAGCCAAAGAGTCTATTTTTACGGATTCCTAAAAAATGAAAAAATAGACTATCATAATATATGACAGAAGCATCACTCTGTCTGTTGGATGCCTTTCTTCCTGGCAAGATCAGATCAAGAATAGCCTTTGGCTAGGAAAGCACAGTCAGACTAGTGCCACGCCCAAAGCACCAAGACTGCTTATTCCGCTAAAAGAGCAAAGAGACAGGACCGGGACAGTAAAGAGACAAGACCTCTTATGCCGGAAAAGTCAGAAAGTCAAGTCATAAAGTAAAGTGCTAACGTGCAGCTCCCATTCCGAATCCAAGAGAAACCCTAAGAGAAGACCATGCTACCATTAAGCATGCTACCAGTCCTAGCTGGCACCGAAGCCAAGGGAAAGCATTTGAACAAGAGGAATGAAAGAAGGGCTTATTCGTATTCAATGCTAGCCGACCCAGCCTCCCAGATCCGCATCAGCGAGTGGTGTGACGACGACCAAGCCAATCTTGACATTTAAAATAACGATTTGAATGTAATCTGACTCGGGAAAAGAGAGAACAAGCAGAACTTCTTTCTCTTTTATATGATATGAGAGGACTGCTGCCACTTCCTTATTACCATTTAGACAATCTCCGATCTACGCCTGGGTCAGGAGATTCTTATTAGTGGAAAATAGCCCTAGCTAGATTCACTCCCGGTGAAATAGCAGCTACGCCCCTTGGTACCGAGCGTTTGAACTAATCCGAGTCTCTTGAGCTCTTTATGGCAGCTAGTCTAGATCGATTCCTAAGAGGATTGGCAAATCTGTTTTTGTTAAGACAGAGGAGACTCTGACTCTTTGATCGACCAAGCCGAAATACAGATCTCATCACAGCACTTGTAGTAACCCTTTGTAATCGTCTTAGCCCTGAAAGTTATCCCAATAGTCAATCCGCTACGCCCCAATGTTACAGAATTAGTCAAGGCTTCGCACCTTGTGTGATCTGGGATCATCGGATCGGATTTGTCGGAGATAGCCTGCTTTGAAGGACCCACGGGGCGGTAACTAAGATCAAAAGAGAAAGAAACTGCAATACATGGCAAAGGGTGAATCTCCTTACTAAGCTTTCAGGAAAGTAAGCACTATTCTCAGATGCTACGAGCTTGACGCACCTAAGCTCAGTCTTTCTGCCTGCTATCCTTCCCCGGCACACAAACTTAATGAGTAAAGTCTAAGCCTAAGGATCACGACTAAATGCAGAGAGATAGATAAGACCCTCCCCTCGCTCTTTAACAATTCTGTGTAAGTAAAGCTTCTCGATCCTCCTCCTCCTGCTGAGCCAATGAGCTCCAATAAGGCATGAAAGCACGAATTCAAGAATTCAACCACGAGGGATGCCAAGCAGCTCGTCTTCTCCTCCTAGCGGGGGCTACTCACTCATTGTAGTCGTTAACCTACTCAACGGGCCAATAGACAGAAAGTTAATGCTTCTACCCGACCGTCAGAGTCTCACTTCGTTCATAAAGAGCTTAGCAAACATCTAAGACATAACTGGTAGAGAACTAACTAGGAGCAAGTCATATTACGGTGTAGAATAATAGAATCTCTTATTAGCGGAAGGAAGCAAGTGTAGCTTTGAAAGCAGCAAGGAGTGATTGCCAACTTGATGTGTCCATCGATAATGGAATCTTTCTCTCCTATCTCTTAGCAGTTGAGGACAAAAAGACGGGGTTTCATGCAAGTTGCACGATTGAAATGGACGGCTAGGAAGGAAAAAGTAATGTAGGCCAAAAATCCCGAGAAAGATAGATAACAGGAGGAATGCTTACCGATTAGTAGATTAGAAGCATAGTCCTGACTTTCCTGAAAGCTTAGTAAGGAAGTCAACTGATTGACCTAACCCTTCTCTTCTTCCCTCCGATTTCGATCTCCTCTCTTCCTCTTCTTGATAGCAAGAGTCATTGCTATAACTGAAATCCATTCATGATGGCGACTCCTACTTCTTCAAGCAAGGTTTAGGCTTTTCGTAAGCATTTAAGAAAGCAGCAAATCTTTCTCACGAACTAGACAAAGAAGAGAGAATCGTCCGCTTTCAAGGTAACTAGTTAGTGGCGGCTGATTACCAGTGTGACATGGATCTTCCCTCTATCTCTGAGGTGCGCTTAGGTTCTGGGGTCGGATCGGGTCCCGCAGTGGGCTTGGCCTCTGTAACGAATCTAGCCACTTCTCTCAGCTGGTAGCCCCTCTTCTAGGACTTGCTACCAGCTCCGCGAGGATGCCCCCTTACCCTTACATGTCATCTTCCCCTACCCATTCAAATCGGTCTTTGTTCCGTTAGTGGAGACCCGACCTTGAGTCGATCTTCCCCCAAGAGTCTGTATTGCGCAACTCCTCAATCGGAAGCAGTCGTCAGGCCGCGAAATGGTAATAGTATGCGTTCTTTCTTTATTCATACATTGATTGAGAGATGCTTTGAATAGTAAGGAAGTCAGTCAACTGGAAGTTGCATGATCTAATTGTATTGTAGTCTTCGCTTGTTAGGCATATAGCTAGTCTTCTTTCTGAGCGAATGCTTACCTCAGGGCATATCGTATAAGTCCTATGGAATGGATTTGATAAAGCAATTCTATTCTTTCGAAAGCGGGTGTGAAAGAAAGACGTTGAAGAGGCATGGATGAAATTCCCATGAGTAAGAATCCGCGGAGTGGCATTAAGTAGTATGTCAATAGAAGTCTTCAGAAAGGCAGTTTTAACTGTTAATCTTATCTTTTGATTTTTTTTGCTATCCATTCTAGTGCGCCTATTCCCTTAGGCGAGTGAAAGGGCGAAGGCAATTGCTTTTGTCAATGAGATTCCCTGCAAAAGGAATTTCGCGTCCCCTCTCTGCTTTTGCCCTTCTGCTTTGCTGCAGATCTTTCAAAATCTTCCACAACAGCGAAGTGACTTCCGGGCCAAATCGTTTGGATTCAATGAATGTGGGAATAAAAAGTCCTTACTTTGAAGAAGACAATGCGCAAGAATTCATATATTAGTAAGGCAAGGAACTTCTTTACCTAATATGCACATTATGGGATAGGATAACTTTCATATTCCTCTTCTTGATAGCACAGGATTTATTCATTCTTCTTCCCAGACCGGAGAATAGAAATTCATTATGTTGATTAACCTTTCTCAGAGGCATTTACTAGGTAAGAAGCAAGGGATTAAGAGACTGGGGATCGTAGTCTCAATCCTAACCTCATAGCTTTTCGAAGCTAAGCAAGTCCAGTGCTACAGGTTTCATTCGACAAAAAGCAGAGGAAAAGGACCCGGCTTCGTGGACAGAGGGTCGTGTACGATAAAGACTATGAAGCGCTGGAAGAACACTTCAGGCAGGTCATCGATAGTTGACGACGATAGACCTGGGGAGGAGCACTTTACTTTAAGGCGTGCCCCAGCATTACCAGCATCTAGTCTTTAGACAAGCAATTATTGGAGCCGGCGTATGAGGCGCAAAAGGACAGATGGCATTACCAAGAACCGGAGATGGTGCGACTGAACCTCGGCACGGAGGAGGCGTCGAAGATGATCGCAGTCGGGGCCAACTGGGACAGCATACTTACCCTGGAGGCACACAGAGTCTTCAAGGAGTACACTGAAAAATTCAGTCATTCTTAAATAGCCGAAAACATAAGCAGACTGATAAGCTCTTCAAGGGGGCCAGTTTGATTGGCAGGTACGACAGAGCGGTGGTCGCATATTTAGTCCGAAGGACCCTTCAAAGAGCGAGCCCCTCTTCAGAGAAAGCAAAGCAAGGAAAGCCCCCCTATCACTTAAAGGCGGATAGCAGAAAGGTGGGGTAAATATCTTGCTCGATAATCGTCGGTTACCCTTCTCTTCTATTCAACCCTCCCATTCCAATGAGAGATAGGGTAAATATCTTGGTTGTAGGTTGGGAATATTTGAAAGGTAGGTAAGGCGGAAAAGAATGATATTCGAATGGAAGGAAAGGGTGGGCGGAACGATCAGGCTGATGCTACGCATCAGGGTGGGCTACGAGAGGAAGGCGGTGAGTTTAGATTGTTGGTTTAGGAGTGGTAAAATGGATTGAAAGTCAGGGCCTATCCCCCATGAACTCAACCTCCACCTCTACCCCCTATCAACATAAAGGGGGTTCCCCATCTCGAGCACCATAAAGACTCATATGCTGTGATGTATTAAAGAAAAAGAATCGATAGTTCGGAACACACGAGTGAACTTGCTGAATCACTACGCTCAAACATCTATGTTCGTAACGATCCAGTAAGCACAAAGATAGTGTGTATGGAAAAAAGTTCGTGGGAATCGGAATGAGTGTGAAAAGTGTTAGAGAGCAGGCGAGAGAAGTCGAGATATTCGAGCGGCCGGAACAAAGGAATGCTACTCCGCCCTATCTTCCGGAAGAGTAGCAGTTAACGGTAAGCGATAGGGGAGATGAGGATAGAAGAGAAGGCGCTTTCCGAAAGCTATCAGAGCGGACATCTACGGCGTGAAAGAACTACAACACCAACACAAGCGCCACTGGATAAGCCCGATTTCGAAGCTGGAAGAACTAAATCATAATCCGTTTTTGATCGAGCAGCGATTGCAAAAGAGAGTTGAAATTAATATTCAACCAGCTTGGAAGCCGCTGCTTTCCGTAGCTTTCAAAGTGATGGGATCAAGCAGTTACTCAATAAGTTGTCTTCCGCTATAAACCCAGAAAGAGGTTAGTTGGCCACCTTGCTTAGATCCCCTGATCGGGTAATGGGGTTAGGAAAGGCTACAAGAAAAAGCGGTCGAAGAAGGGCTTATTCTATGCAATTGATAGGCTCTCAGAGGCAATCCCCTATTCTTATATTCATAATAATCGATTCGTCCTTATAACAATAACATGCTTCATTCTTTTTTGTATAAATTGGACGAGGAACTTGGTGGTACTTTCTGCCCGGGCCTTTATTGGTTCACCCGGTAGCCTGCTGCTCCGCAGATTACGCGAGTGCCATAAAAGAAGCTCTCTCCGAGCAAGCTTGCCCCATGAGACACTTGGGCTATCTATGTACGCATCAGGACCATATCCACGATAAGGTAATGGAGGCCTTTACCGATTCTATATCTCTATGGAACTGATTTCTTTTGTTATTGTTAATTATCTATTTTTTTTTTTAGTATGGGTCTACAACTACGTATTTTTATTTAAAAGCAAGGACTAATATAAGATGCCCCCCCTTCGTGGGCGAGGGCCGCCTTCCAGCTGTACTTCATCACCGGGGGGAAGGAGAGAATTAGCCCACAAACGTTCTAGGCGCGTGCTTTTGTTTTGGAGCTAACGTCTTATGAGCGGGCCATTGGTGTTCTTTTAACCTCGAGCTTTCATCCTTGGGAAAGAGAGAAAGCCCAGTTGCACAGAATAACAACCTTCAAAGTCATTCAAAACTTCGGCGTCAACCGCCAATGGGGTGTCCTTGACCGACACAGAACACGCAAAGAGTTTCACTGCCTTGGCCTCAGCCAAGATCTCAGCCTCCGGAAAGAGAGGTACAACAGGGGCAGAAGGAAGAGACTCAGAAGGACCAGCCTTGGCCTTCTTAGGAGGACGGGTCTCAGCAGCAGGAGGAAACTCAGAAAGATCCAAAAAATCCTTTTCGAGGATTTCAGAGACGAGGCAATATCTTTCTCTTCAACCTCGGGAATCGACTGAGCGACAGGAGTACCGGCTTGAGAACCGGACTGAACAGGGACGTTATCAGGAGTGGCAGACTTGCTACCAATAGGAGACGAAACGGGTGCTCTCTTCTCATCAGCCGGAGTAGAATACTCACCAACCGGTTTACCAACAGATTAGCTGGGCGTCTCCATGGCACGAGAAAAAAACTTTCTCAGAGACATTTTCCTTTTCTCCTGATCGCGGGGAAGAAATCTCTTCAAAAACTACAGCGGGTGTTTCTACTAATCCAGCGTGGCTACCAACTTGGCTTTTATCAAAGGTGGGATCTACCACCAATCTCTCTGAAGCTGGAACGCACTGTGATGCAGCATCACTATCAACCGTATTGGAGCTATCTTCTTCTTCTCTTCCCAGCACTCTCCTCGTAAAGGAGTCTTTACCTTCATCAGAATGAGGAATCAGGTCAGCTCCATACCCAATCAAGACACAAAGTGCAGAACGAGCAGTCATTTTGGTACACCAAGAGCTTCTAAAGAAAAGATGCTCGTATGCATTTAAGTAGGGCAGGGTCCGAAGGAGAGTCACTTAGCTTTTTTATCCTGGGTCTAAAACCGAAGCCTCCGGCTCGTTTCGTAGGAATATAGTAGTCAAAGTCATTGCTAGTCTCACTGAAGGCAGCCAAGAGTCACTCAGGATTCTTGTACTACTCAGCTCGTTATAGTCCATTAGAGTGTTTGAAATCCCTGAATCCTGACTCTGTAGGGAAGCAGTAGGCTTGAGTTATAGTCCGTATCCGTACCAGCAAACGGGGGCTTTCAAGCTGTAGTTTGCTGGGCAGCGAATGGAAGAAATGGAGATGTGCCGCTATCCAGCCTATCTTGATGAACCCAGAAGTGAGAAGGGCTGGGTTGGGTGAATTCAGGAGTTCTTTTGTGCCGCCATTAATTGGATTAGATCTATTGCACCCGGTAGGCCGTTAGTCGCAAAGAAGAAGAAATGGGAGACCATCTGGATCTTGATCACGAAATAAGCTCTCTCGTGGTCCCTACTGCTTATGGGACTGTGATCGAATCTGCTCGGATAACTGGTAGATGAAATGGTCATGTATATGGAAGCGAACGAGGGGAAGCTAAGACGGGACAAAGGGATTCCGGACGAGAAGGTGATGGCTTTCGATCCGCGGGATTTGCTACCGTCAGATATTGCACTAGAAATTGAGGGGGCGGAGGTGACTGCTAGGGAGGCAGTAGTAGCGCATGCATTTGACTCAGGACCTGTTCCAGCGTCTATTCATGTTCCTTCAGATCCTCCAGATCAAAAGCGTTATACGAACCCAGATGTAGATGAAGCGCCTGTACCTGTTCCGAAGGAAATAAATGGCGCTAGTTAAGCATTCCAGTATAGAGCTTCCAAACGAACATTGGGCAGATTCCCATTGTGAGCCAGGAGTGAAGGCGGAGCTAAAACCGGTTCAACCCGCAATATATATAACCTCTTAGTTTATTTGTTATTTAACCATCGCTTTTGAAGCGTCTTTGTTTGCTTATTCATTCCCGGGTGAGCTCTCCAATCCGAGCAACGATGGCTCGTGTACAACGCTCTTGGCAAGAGAGGAAAAACCTAGTTATCTCATCATGTCAAAGCTCATGAGAAGATGATGAGCCGAATCCTATGAGCGAGAGCGAATAAAGTAATCATCATTCGATATAGCATAACAGAATTAGTCGTACATGCAGTCGGCACTGGAATATGAATATTGGCTTACCTCATCCCGTCTTCCCAGGGAAGTCCTATGGTGAGTAGCAAGACTGGCCTCTCTCCTTATTGGTCTATGATCCCCGATGGTCAAGCGCACAAGCAGAAAGAGATGACTAATCCCCGCGAGTGACTAAGCTCCGTCTCCGACTTGATGACTGGCTAGGGAAGGCTTGGCTTGAAGAAGAAAAGGGCATGGAGATATTCCTTACCGATGGTTTACCCCAGCTCCAGTACACCCAGCAACCGCTCCAGTTCTGCCAGTTCCAATTGGCATATGCAGGTTATTATTCTGTTTCGCAAATGACTAAAGCACTGGAAGCAGAGGTTTCGAAACTAGAGGAAACCAAAACTTAGATGAGAGGGGAAAGACGGAAAAGCACTTCTTTGGCTTTTGAAGGGACAAAGGTGGGACAGATCCTGTTGCCGAACGAGCAACTGTTGCCGGAACCTGTTTCCTTTGTTTGCTACCAACCGATCCCGAATACGGGTTCGTTTTCTAATCTCAAAGACCAGTGCCATCAGAAAGCTAAGCCAGTTAGTTAATAAGAATAAGCCCTTCTTTTGGATGGTTAATCCTTTCCTATAGACCCTTTTCTGATCACTGCACCAACCCATAATGTCTAATTTTTGATAAGATAGAAAAAATAACCTTTTCTTTTGTCCTTGATTGATTCTTGCCCGCTCTTGTCAATGGCGCCGTCTTCTTTTCGTCTTCGGGTAGTTCCAGCTATCCCGGAAACAGGTGAGGCGACCGGAGTGAAGGAGACGCTAAGGGGGTGGGCACGGAAGAGAAAGATCACTTATCATCTTTGAGGTAGTGCATGGGGGCGGTCTTTATGTTTAAGCACCGACCTTATCCTTATTATTTTATACTGATCAACTGGCCCCACTCGCTCGCGCCCTCCCTTTTTGGCCTGGACCACCCAACCGCCCTAGCCTCTGCTGATGCTAATGCAGCACAAGCAGCTTCAGTTGAACCGTATGTTGCTTCTATTCGTTTATACAAGGGATAGTTTTAAGGAAGTTTCCTTTTCCGATTGAAAAAAATGCAAGTAGATCAGAGAATCTTTCAGTTACGGTACAGCGGTAAGGGCCGGTCGTATACAAACCTTTCTTTGCGGTTAGCTCGTGAGGTGGCGTAGGTCATAATTTCTCCATCTACGGCTTTTACTACATCATCCAGGTACTTTTGCTCGCTGATAATGCTGTGCACTGATTAGCTTCCATATCCTTGAACTGATCATGATCTTACTTTCACTTGCAGATGTGGCTATACGAGTACGTGGATATCTGTCGTCCACGTTTACCAGAGAATGTCCCTAGGGGCTTCCCTAGAGGGATGAGGTGGTCGTACCGCTTCTGGGACCACGATATGCACCACCAGGCTTTGGTATTTTACCAGGTCTTTCACCAGCACCACCTTGTCCAGCAACATCCCTTCCAGTTCTAGATAAAGATCCAGATGCAGATAAAGAGAAAGATCGGGATCGAAAAGCAAAGGAAGCATCCGAGTAGTAAACAGAAGCATAGGTGGCCGGAGCAGTTCCATATGTAGCATACCTTTCCGCTTGAGACCCTGCCTATCACGTAAAGCGGAATGAAACCTAGTAGAGCGCTACTGCGCGATACGGGGCCAGCAATCATATGACAGGCAGACCCGATGCTTTCACTGACTCTGCTCCATATCAAGGTAATCGAAAAGTCTTCAAAAAACTGGGGATAATACAGCTCTTACCATTCATCGTATTGGTACTGTAGCTCTTGAGCCATCAGACTTTTTTCATAATCTTATGTTCGGGTGGCAAAAAATAAGATATCTGTAGCGCTGGGTTCGATTCTTTTTTTCAAGCACAACCTACTCGGCTTTTTTTCGGGTGAATAGAACAGGGGGAATACATTCAATTCTGAGTGGAAGACAGGTAGAACCGAATGCGGGGGGAGAAATGGATGACAAGGGCAGGTGGAAATGCATTTATTGATCCGGCCGGGCTCCTCCCCCCGAGTCTGCTGCTTCGTTCGGACCTTCAAGAAGGTGCAATTATTGGAGATTGGAATCTCATCCCGCTTCTGGACGCCCAACCGACAGGGATTCGGATACGAGGAACTCAACTAGGCGATCAAAGGCTTTATATTGCTTTAAAGGCGCCAAAAGAGGGAGAATTTCTAAGAAATGCATTTCTAGAACATCCGCCAATCGGAGAAGAAGGTGGGGTCACTCGGTTCTACTCCTGAGCAGGGCATAAAAGGTTGCTTATCGGATCCCCGGTGATCGGTAACTCGAGAGGAGGAATCCCCACCTTCATTTTCTCATCCCTTACAGTGAGGGAAATACGTCCCACTTGAAGTCGAGGAACCCATCAAAAGATCCTCGTTCCACCAGAAGTAGTGGAAACCGACTAGCCCTTAGAAGAGAAGAATGGAATTGCATGATTTCGTATCCGCTGCCCCGGATAGAATCATTTCGATCGAAGGGTGAGTGCCAATCAATAAGTTGGAAAGAGCAGGCCTTCTCAGCCTATGTCCATCAATCGTCTTGCTCTCCTCTCCTCAGTTACCTGTGTTCGTTCCTTCTTGAAAGAAGACCAGCTATCGCTTTCTCTCGTCGAATCGAGGGAGAGTAGTCATTTCAATCCGATCGCCAGTCACAAGAATAAGATGTCGATCCTTTATGGTAAAGATTGAATATAGGGTCCTTCCTTTATTTCCACATTCGTGATAGATGTCTCCCCTGGGGGATAATAGATCGGAGAGGCGGATTTATAACCCTTCATCAGCCATCAACCCCAAGCTATCCTCCCTTATTCCGGGCTGTGCCTCCATGAGTTCGTGATGGAGGTGCTCATCTTTTGGGGAAGGGAAGCCTTTCAACCCAATAAGTCCTGTAAATCCACCTGCCATACGGAGATCCCCTCCTCCCCTCATGTCCTCTAATCCCTCGGGTTCAACCGGTTCGGAACAGAAAAGAAAAGATATTCATGATGTTAGGTTTCATTCCGTTCCGTCAGGGCCTTCCTCAATTCCGAAACTCATTACTCTGGATGGGAGGTATGTCCGTATGCTTGGCGAGGTAAGACAACAATGAATTTCCACCTCTGAGTCCTTAAGAAGTGGCATCTGACCACAACATACCACGAAGGGAGAGCAGTCAATCCAAAGGAGTTCCATCTTACTTTCTTCGCCTGCCTTGTCTCTCCCAATACCAAGATCCGCCTGCCTAGAAACTCCTATTGATAGGCCAGTGGACTCAAGTCATTTGTCGTCCCAAAGAAAAGAATAGGAACATGAAGGCCCCTATCTAGATGATATTCGAAGTTCCTATGCACTCGCCATCCCCCTCACTTCGGGACTCTCTAGGATAAATGGAGTGATAACTGACATATTATAGGAGACTTTTTGGGGGTGATATGCTACTCCGGGGGATGGCGAGCAACGAAAGAAAGGTTATAGGTTGGTAGCGCCTCCTTCTTCGATCAATAGCAAATCTAGCAAGGCAGTCCACTCTCATTGAAGATGGGATGAGCCAACAACAACTACAAACTCCTCGGCTTATTGAAAAAGGGGGAGTGTTGGCTGGTTCCTTCATTCGACTTTATCACCGAGCGAGGGCGACGAATCCGGATATTTGATTTTCTATATATTCCTCATCGTCGATGACGGCTCTCTTCGATGCTAGCAACCGCGTTTGGCCCTTTTCCGCGCTTCTTTCAATTTCCTTACATTAACGCTGAAGGAGAGACTTTACCTTTACTTAGAGAGGGGCAGAGCGGTACCACGCCCTTCCGTGCTCGTAGGTTGACTCCTCTATGCATCCCGACTAAGGTCTCACAAACGCGCACTTCCCTTATGCATCCAGCCGCTTCACTAATGTGAATAGGTTATAAGGGTGGGTTGGTTATATACTCTTATGCGCGCTCCTTCTTCGAACCTTTTGGTATGTATTGCCCCCTAACTATAGATCAGATCCACCAGACGAGAAACTCAATTCCGCACTGCTGCTGAGTCGTCGGACTTATCCACCAAGGGATTCGTGGAATTTCTGTGGATTGCGTTGGGGGAAATCTACCAAAGCTAGGCAGATAGATAGACTCCTTTCCCGCTGCTAAAGGAGAGCAAGAAAAAAAAGAAAATTCTTGTTTTTTAATCAGCGCTTGGGTATGCAGATACTAAGAGTCCTCTCACTACCAACCAGCAGACATCATCTGGCTGGGTCTTGCCGGTATCAACAACGAGAAAAAAACAACCAAATGGAAACAGCAACTAACTATGGCTCTTGGCCTAGACAACGCCCTAGGCGTAGGGGAGATCGGAGCAACAGGGAACGCCTAGACGACGTTTTTATTCCTGGGCTGCAGTAAGTAGATCGAGAGGTCGTTCCGCCCCTTGTCCCCGAAGATGGGTAATATGTTCTCAAAAAATCTTGCTCCAATCTGACCTAGCTGGCGAGCGATCCCAGTTCGCGGCAGAGAACAAGACAGCAAGCGAGCGTACCTTTGGTCGCTTCTTCTCCACCAAGCACGGAAGTTTAAGGATAACTGTAGGTCGGTGGCTACCTAAGGAAACTCCGATTCGATCCGCCCCCCGGCTGGGAGGCATTTACCTCATCCCGATCACAAGGAGAGGTTCACCATGATGGGGGGTACTTTTTTTTTTCCCTTCCGGAAATAATTAAAAGCGTAGGGGACCATCCTTTTGGTGCGGCATGCTCCTTAGATTTACGGATTCGCAGGGGGCCTCAGGCCCTACTTAGTTGACTGACAATGACAAAGGCTTGCGAAACTAAATAGGGTCTTTTGAATTGAATCTTAAGTAGTCTTAGTCTATCAGTGGTGCGAAGCGGCTTTGCCCCTTTTCAGTAGGGGAGCCAAAGGTTAGACTTAGACCTTAGAAAGTCAGCGAACAGCGGTTCTTCTATGTAGGTATGGCGTTCCCCCTTGACTTGACTCTCCTAACGTCGAGCTAAGTGACTTCGTAACCTTTGCGTAGCGTAGTAGAATGAAGGCTACGCACTGACGCTCTCTTATCTATTAGCCTAAGCGTCTTCGCTAACTCGCTCGCTTACTATACTATACTATACCCTACATATACAATACATTAGTAGGGTAGGCTTTGCTAACTCAGCCGCTTACTTCTACTAATGTATTGTATAGTAGCGCCTTTTCCTTTTTGAATAACCCATTCTCATTATCTTTCATAAGTCAAGTAGGCGAACCTATAGGTCCTTAATAGCGTTGACAAAGAAGAACAGCCGGTTAAAAGACAGCGAATCTTTTGATTATTATATATATATAGATTATAAAATATATATATATATATAGGCCAGCTTGACAAGCTACCCTTCCTCTTGATCTGAGGTGCGAAGAGAAACATCTCTTTTTTATGACTTCCACTTATCAATCCCGGCCCGGAAAAGTGACCGCCCAGGGCAGAGCCTATTGATGAATGAAAGAAAGGGTTTATGAGCCCTAGCCCTGTAAGCCCACACCTGTGTAGAGTAGATCGTTCAACACCTGCGGCACAAACCCATTTTTGACCTATTGGTCCTAGTCTCATAGGCGATCGAACGGCCGCCCCCTAATTACTAGACCGACCTGCTGTAATAATTCCATAAACACCTAGCGAAGATATGGCAAACAAATAAAGTAGCCCTATGTTCGGATCTGACAATACCATACCATAATCAAAAGGTACAACGGCCCGAGCGACCAGACTTAACATAAATGTAGCCACAGGAGCCATTCTAAAAAGGGAGAAATTAGCACTACTCGGTGAAATAGGTTCTTTTAGAATCAATTTCGAACCATCTGCTAGAGGTTGTAACAATCCGAACGATCCCACTACATCAGGACCCTTTCGACGTTGCACAAAAGCCATTACTTTACGTTCAGCTAGCACTAAAAAGGCTACTCCTAGTAGAAGTGGTAGAATTATTCCAAGTATTTCAGCTGGAACAGCTATGTACGTTTTCGATTTTCTATTTACTCATGATCTGGCCTGGTCGACCCAATCATGATATTGAAGGATGGGACCTTTTCTCGAAAAACTCCGGATCCCGAGAAGAGTTGAAGATGGTGCAAGATCGAATCCTCTTACGTTACTTCGAATGGAATCTTAGCCCGCCTCACTTGCTTTCTTTACTGCATAAGGTAAGGGCATAAGCGAAGTCAAGGGATTTCCTTCTAACTAGTGGCTGAGAGTAAGCAAGTTACCTTCATTCAACAGATTTGTGATTGAGTCAATAACATGCTCTGGGTCGGGAATCTTTGCTCTTCTCTTTTGTATTTCCGCTGCCTGCGTTCTTCTTCATGTCCGTCCGTATCGCAAAAGCGGGTCGACGCCAGCTATAATGGTTGAAAATAGGGGGGCCAACCTTCACCCCCCTATCAAAGCTTTGTTTGATAAAGCAAACTTTTCGTTCCGACAACTTCGGACCAGATTAACCCCTTTAAATTAGCTGATCTTACAAAATGGATTGGGCGGGCTGGTTGGGAAGGGGTTATTGGCGGAGAAAAGAATCGCTGAGAGATAGATTCTACTATTTAGTCAGGACGAATGAGTGGCTGTGCAGCATGCTCCGGAGGAGATTGACCCTTCCCCGACTGGAGAAGTCATTTTTGGAGGAGAAACTATGCGTTTTTGGGATCTGCGTGCTCCCTGGTTAGAACCTCTAAGGGGTCCCAACGGTTTAGACTTGAGTAGGTTGAAAAAAGACATACAACCTTGGCAAGAACGACGTTCTGCGGAATATATGACTCATGCTCCTTTAGGTTCTTTAAATTCGGTGGGTGGCGTAGCTACCGAGATCAATGCAGTTAATTATGTTTCTCCGAGAAGTTGGTTAGCTACTTCTCATTTTGTTCTAGGATTCTTCCTATTCGTAGGTCATTTATGGCACGCGGGAAGAGCTCGTGCAGCTGCAGCAGGATTTGAAAAAGGAATTGATCGTGATTTTGAACCTGTTCTTTCCATGACTCCTCTTAACTGAGACAGGGGATCTAATGCTTATACTTAAAATAGGAATCGATTTGATTGCACTATACATATTGAGGGAAGCAGGTCATACTTAAAAAGTATTCCTTCTTACTTTCTTTTCACTTCAGTTCTATCTAATCTATTTTCTATTTTTTTCTGGCTCGGCTAGGTAGGATAGCCGAGCCATTCCCCTTTATGAGACGAAAAAGCCAGGCAAAACCAATAAAAAATCGATTCACCGAGCAAAAAAAAGGAGAGAGAGGGATTCGAACCCTCGATAGTTCTTTGTTTCGAACTATACCGGTTTTCAAGACCGGAGCTATCAACCACTCGGCCATCTCTCCGAAAGACAATTTCTATTTTACTTTTACCGAATAGAACATGGCCATATGCGTTGATACCATCACTATGTATAGAAAGTCTAGAAAGATATCGTGTCTACAATACCTGGGTTTAATCAGATAGTCAAAAAAGGGGGGGGAATAAAGAGGTGATAACTGATGATATTACTTGTCTAGTCGATCTCTATAAACAAAAAGGCATGGGCAATAACCCGCATCATATGCTGTAGACCATGGGGCACCCCTCACTAAAGCCCTCGGATTTGACAAATGCAGCCATTGCCGCCTTACTGGCACCTCTGAGAAGTCTACCGCATGTTCATGCTAGCAATAGCAACCAAGTATCAGCGTCTCATTCTGACATATATTCTAAATAAAATAATCGACTTAGGGTATGGGTTCCGAAGAGGGCTTCTCCTTTCGCAGTTTGGTGTTCTTCCGATCCGAGGAGCTCAGGGCTCTAAGCTAAGTACTCTCGCTTCGTATCAATATATATTCTCGTTACGAAAAGATAAAAAAAAGGGGGTTGGACCAACACATGTTGGGAAAGAAAGTGGCTTGTGTTCCCGCATGAAAGATGTTCAAAATGATAAGTATCCATCCACCACGTTCCGATATGCATTGGGAAGGATTTGATACAACGTATGGTATTGACTTCCGAGTCGTGCTTAGGCTTATTAATTGTATTCGACTGAGAAAGAAGTTTCCACTATAAACACTGTCAAATGGGTATAACAGAGATCTAGTGAGAGAAGTGCTGATTCGATGCCTCTCACAAGTAGATAAGTTATTATGAGCGAACGTAGCGCAAGCAAGGCTCCAATAATACTTATCCAGCCATAGCTCGCGAGTACTTCCACTTCGCTACCAGAACGAAAACGCAGGAACAACAGTAAGAGGGGACAGAGAGAGAGGCGGAGGCGATCTTGTAGAGGGCAACTGTACCGGTAGGCAAGCGTTGAGTTAGAATAATATAACTGAAAGTTGATCTTTCCCGGTCATATTGGTATGCATATTCTAAATGAAGAGGGCCAACAAAAGCCTGCCTTAGCGTGACAATCCTCCCCCACCCTAATAAGCTGCAAGCGACACCCTCGCCGAGAGACGACGGGCAATTTGAAGACACCACGGTCCAGCAAGGAACTACTGGTACGCTTCTTTCGGCTCCACCATCTCATCATATGTTAAGGGAGGTATAGAACCATCTCCATATGTTAATGGGGGTCTACTAGGTCTAGTACGGTGAACAAGTAGGGGCTTTATATGGGGGTCGGGTCTCTTAGGCGAACCAGTCCAACTAGGCCAAACAAAAGACAACCGTCCACTCCTTTTCACGGCTTCACGGCTTTAGCAAAGTGCAAGCCCCTACATCACTACTCTATCTCACTCTAATCGAGAAAAAGCTTTCGGAGGCCCAAAATGGCGTGTAGAATAACTGTAAGTGCACTTTTCTGCTTTCTCCGTCTCATACATGCATTTGACTTAATAAGCAGTATCTAAAGTGTGTGGGTTCAATGGCCGACTAAGGAGTAGTTGAACAGACGACGACGATCTTTCTTTGTGAGGAGATCGGGAGTGAGACCCTTTCAACAAAGTAGGCAAGGCGAGATAAACGTTATATAACTGGTTTATGATGAAGACCACCAGGCTTGCTAAACGTGAGATCGACCCAGTGGAGGGAGACGTATACCCGAGATGTATAGATAAAGACGAATCTTCTGGAGAAGCATCCGACACATAAGACGCATAAACCCGTTGTTGTCTTATACGCTACCGCAGCGGAATCAACAGAAGACGAAGAAGAATTTCATCGGTTGAAGGACCAACTCACTCAAAGCTTGTTTATGCAAAAGAGGCTTTTGGCCCGCTCACTCAAAAAGGAATTTTATAATAAGTTAATAATTCAACCCGGTAAAGTGTTAAATGCTTTTTCTCGAGAGAGACCGTGTGATGTTGGTTCCACGTGTATTCCACCCGGGAAATATAGCACAAATTAAGATCCGCAAGTTGTTTGGGAGGGAGTCGAGTCCCTTTTTTCAACGTTATCGGAGAGCTATCATCGGGGAGAGCCCTGTTATCTCATTTTGGCCCTGTAGTAGATACTCGGACTCTCCCCTGCGCCTGCTATTATCAAATTCTCATCTACTTCTCCTTCTTCTCCTTTCAAGAGGTATGGAGGGCTATCTTGTAGTTTAGCGTCAAGCTAGGGGGCAAGCGTTGTACGGCAAATGACTTATCCATGTATGGTAAAGGTCAAGGGACTGCCTCCTGGAAGTGCTTTCTTCAAATAAATGAGAGTGCCACCCAACAACGTGTATGTAAAGTCAAGTACATTTGGTTACCGACCGAGGTGATCAATTGACATTGACCTCTCTTTGAACTAAGTCATTCATTTTCCCACTCAAAGAAAGAGCATTCAGCAGATGAATCATATTATTATTATTTATGCGGATGATGCATAATCATATTTAGCATTTAGCATCGGATCTCAGGTTCGATATGGTGCCCACTCCCTAATCTCCCTAATCAAGAGGGTTCTCACGCCTTCTACAAGGCTGGAATCGAATAAGGCAAGGCTAGGGGAGAGCCAAATAAGAGCTTGTTGCGTATGCGTAGGAAACCACCCCATGTGGTGTGAGAAAAGCCCACTTGACTTCGGAATGCCAACTAAATAGCGTACGCTGCGTCGGATACTAAATATAGGTACTAGAGATAGGCCCAGGCGGGAGAGAAGAAGGGATTCTTACAGAGTGCTCTATCCCTAGAAGAGCATACCATTTTAAACAGACTATTTTCAAAAGATAGTATGGTAAGATAGTATGCTAGAGAATGGTATGGTACCTGGAAAGGACAGCCCTTCGACCAGTCCTTCCTCAGGTCAGTCATGGCGGGCCGGGGAAGAACGACTTTATTGATTTAGTTCACGAGTTAGCAAGATCAATAAAATAAATAGGGAAAGAGCGAACTTCCTTCTTAGGCCTATCGTGAAAGGTCTTCTGCTCGATGCTCGTACAGAAAAGGAACCTAGCCCCCTTTCGTTCGCTGTCGGGTTTCAGAATTCCTTAGTAGCTACCCCACCCCCGCCTATTTCTTTATTTAAAAACAGCATTTCGCTTTGCTCAGTCCTCTCTTGCTAGACTGGCTACCTATGCCCATTGGTGGATTTCCCCTACGCGCCTTGGTTGAGCCTAAGAAGAAGAATAGGGATTTCAAGTCCGAAACCCAAGGTCAAGTGCCCAAAAAGGGGAGTGAGTTCCTGCAGGTCATTTCTCTTATGAGGCAAGTCGTTCTAGTGTTTTAGAGCACAAGAAGTTACTGAAGAGCGAATAAAAAGGGGCTTCCAACTGGAATCGATGGCGCATGGCCAGGAGGCAACCACAAGCAAAGGCTTTTGGATTGGGAGTCCATCTCTTCTATGCGTTTAGAAGAATCTTTCGTTTCACGCAGATCATGTACTCCTCCATTATCATCATAATCACATGCCATAAAACGTACAAAACTCTGCATTTGGTGAATTTGTGGCCTGAGCCCACTTCACCCCGTCTTGTTCTCTCTTCCCCTCTTTATCATAATCTGCGCCTGCCCGCTCCCTTGACCTTGACAGTAAGTAAGGATGAGAATCAGGCCTTGAGGCACTTGCAATCGATCTTAAGTTAAGATAAAGTGTTCAAGATCGACTGCTAAAAGGCAGCTCACGGAGGGAACTGCAATAGATCTTGTGCTTCTTGCAATCGATCTTCAACATCGATTGTTGCTCAGGATCGACTGTAACGGATCGAGTGTGAAAAGGCCCAATCGAATCGACATTGTCTGACTTGCATCTGAGTCAGACCCATCATTGACAGTCTGTGGACTAGCGAACGAGAGCTTGAAGGTCAATTCTGCTCGCTTCAGTCCTCATCTACATTCAATTTATAAAGAGTTCAAGAATCAAAACCTCGGATCTGTCCTCGCTTTCGTTCTCAAGAATTCATATATATATAAGATAAGTAATTGTTCTCTTTCATAGCTCAAGCTTGTTGGCTGGACCCGGTCTGTTGACCGCTTGAAGGTCTGCTTTTTCTCTTACTCATAGGAAGGGGTTTAGGCCTTGAAAGAGACCTTGTTGATGAAGCTAAGGTGATTTGATGTCAGATGCCGCCAACCCCCGTTTTCCCTATATAAACCTAGCCTTAAATTCGATCTTGAGTTGGTTCGAAGTTGAGGATTCAGAGCAGATCAACTCCAGGTTTGGTTCCGCAGCTTCTATAAAGTAAGATCTTCACGATCCGATTGACTCATTTATAAGAGATAGGAACGCCCAACCCCAAGAAGATAAATTTGTGATAGCTGAACTTACTGAACCTTAAGGAGATCCGTTTTAAACAATCGCTAAATGGGAACCATTCGGATATTTGGTTTAGCTGGCCGATCTTATCAACCCCGTCATAGGTGAGCCTCTATAAGGAGGTTCGGTTCCTTAGGTCTTTGTACAAGCCAATAGATGGAGTGCAGGTGGTCACGCTTCACTTACCTCGAAGAGCTTTTCAGCAAGACCTTTTCACCATATAGATTGAGGCTGAGGCCTCTTGGCAAAAGCCTAGTCTTGTTACACGCCTGGCGAGCGTTGCTCTTTATGGTCGGGCGAGCTAGCCTATTTAGATTATTACTTCCATTCCGAACCAGACTTCGCTGGATTCTGAACTCATCCAGCTTGTCTTGTAGATCCCCCACGATAAAGTAAGGCACTCCATTCGAGTTGAGCGAGATATTCAAATATAGGATGTGATAAATATAATGTTCTAAGTTTATGAGTATACAGCAAAGTGAAAAGAGCTTGGGATTGTCCAACGTGAGAAAATGCCTATTGAGTATAGAACCTATACCCATAGAAATAGAATATATAAGCGGACATCCCCTTTAGGGACGGAAATGCGCTACTTGATGTTTTGAAAGGCTAGAGTTCGCTCATTAGTTAATATGTGGATAAGAAGAATCTCATTTGGTCGGATTGATTGACTTTATTTATTCCCGAACCGCTCCAAACGCACATATAATATATATGCTTTCTGTCCCTTCTTTCCTGTATCCCCTTACTAGGAACTGTACCTTTCAGAAGAGGATTTGCAAGCTAAGGAAGTGCCCCCCTAATACCGATCCCGAGAGGGGAGGTTAAATGCCTCACACACCCAGATTATACATACGCTTGAACTAGAATAAGACAGTCACCTGGAAACCAGGTGAAATTACCGCCCCTACTTATTTATTGGTCTCAAGCCACTTTCCTTTCTCAGCTACGCTTCCTTCTCACGCGATAACTGGCCCATCCCCCTTTTTCAGAAGAGAATTAAGCACCCTTCTTTGGTCGAGCTCAAACTCCTTGCTTTTCTACCCTACCTTTGGTATGGTTTTAACCCGAAGGGCGGTTATGAAATAAAATAAGACCTTTTAAGCTACGTGGCGACCTATCTCATAAGGTATTGCCTATTGAGCAGGATAAACATGAGTTTATCTGCACCGAAGATCACCGTTGACCACATCTGGTAAGGCCACTAAGCTATTTAAGTATTTCTTCCGCGTCCATTCATATCGTTAGTTGTTCGGGCACCTTCATGTCTGCGCCTGACCTCCAAGCTATTTAGAGTAACGAACATATGTGCTTAAATGCATCGTCGTGTTGTCAGCGTATCATATCTCCTCTCTACCCGACTCGAACATTTCTGTAGCTGTTTCACCTTGTCGGCGTATGCGGCATGAATCTCTCTCTCTCCCGGCCAATAATAGAATATTATGCCAGATGTGAAGCTCAATAAGATGGCTGTGCGATCTGTGATTGAGGGAGAGAGTACCCTCTTTTCATTTCAAACAGGGACTCACCATTCATTGATTAAGGCGCTTTTTTCCCACCAAGATAAAGTGTATCTTATTAAATATTAAAGCAAGTCCCCGGGTTATGACAACTAGAGTTTATAGTAGTCAGCCCTATATGACCTTAAGCAAAGAATTAGGATTCGGAGGAAGAAAAAGAAAGAAGCCAAAACCGAAGCCTTTGCCTTTGGGTTGTGAACAAGAGGTGAAGAGGTCCATCTGGACCTTAAAGATGAGGACGATCCGCTTTGGTTGAGTCATTTCTTGGCAAACAAACGAGTAGCGGAGATGGAATGTAAAGGAAAGGGACCTACAGGATACCGTGTACTCGTGCACCCGTTTATTCTTAAGAGATACCTCCTGAACTCTTTCGCTTGAGAGATAGACCAACCCCTCGTAAACCTCATACTTGGGGGCTAAGAACTATGAATCGCCAGGGGCTATATCTTTTTGAGCTCCAACCATTTCTAGGAAGATAGACACTTCGCCCTGGGATTTCAACATCAAGCGCATGCACTAACCTGTCGTCGCCTTATACACCTATCCTATCGCAACTAGAAAGAACCTTTTCTGGGGGCAGGTTCTGACCACACGATGTACCAAGAAGCCATCACCGTTAGACTTATTCGTCTCCTTTTATAGGTATAGGGGCGTTCACGAAAAAGCATTCCATATGTACATTCTATATGGAAATGCAATCCAAAACCACTCATCCCTAGGAGCACCAATTAGCATGGGTTGCCAATTATTATTAATCATAGCAGTCATCACCGGCTTCGGAATCAACTTCAACTTTGGCTTTTGTTAGGCGAGTAAGCTATCCAAGGGTATACCATAAGAAGGGGACTGTCACATGGGACAAGGGCCAAGGCAGAATAAGTGAAGGGTTCTAAACCTCCATTCTCGCTAGCCCACACTTTCTTAATACGGTCAGGTCAGGTTTATTCTCCTTTACTTTGGAGTGAGGTATGAAATGGGTGCTCAACTTATATTATAGCTCCCTTCCCCCCCCCCTTACTTGCCTGTTTGCCTGCCAGACGTGACTCCATTTGATCTTCAGGTTTGGAACACTAGATTCCGTCCAACCGACAAAGTCGCCCAATGGACACAACAAAACACATTTTGCAATGCGCTAAGCTGTGCGGGAGGTGATAAGCCTTCCCACCCTTTCAATTGTTGTCAACACACTTCAGGAAATATACAGCATTTTGTTGTAAGGTAACGGTAAGAATGAACGCTCCAACCAAGCCACCAGCGTTCGCGTTCGATTATTCAATTGGCATGGGTTGAAGGCAAGAGGTTCATTGCAAGCCCCCCTGACCCGGTCGTGTATGTACCCGAGATGCGTGCAAGGCTCGCCACTCGTGATAGGGCAGGACTCGATAGCATCCTTCAGTACGTTTGCTACTGCAGGCGAGCAGGTCAGGTCTTGTTAGTAGAGGTTCTGGTATGAAGGCTCACCAAGTGGTAAACCCGCTGAATAGGCAAGCCAATGTAATGATGAGTAGGTCGCGCTTGAACCTCCACCCTATGGCTTGCTTGAACCCAAAGACTTTAATGCGGGAATACTCACGTAAGGCCGCTTCCAGTCCCGCAGGCAGACGTGGCGGTTTAATCAAAGCAAAGAAAGGGGTTGCGTTCCTATGGCCAAGGGTAGCCTGCAAGGGGGAACCTTGCTATTAAGATTCTGTGTAAGTTTCCTTTTCGGGAATAGCTCTTTTACCTTCTCTATTGGTTTGAGACCATTGTGTGTCGTATAAATGCCTCCAAAGGATCTAGTTTTGTTATGCAAATTGAGCGTTGTATTTTTGATTCTTTCGGTATGTCTTTGTCTTTGTTCCCCATTTTCTTGCACCCTATCAAGCATAAGTTTCGGATTTCTTACCACCGGCTTATGGGCGGTAGCGAAACAAAAAAGCCTATCCATTAGTTTTCCAAGGTAATCAGCATAACTCTGCCTAGTTTACGTTCTAGGACTTTTGCAAAGTTTCTCCTCTCTTTCGTTTAACAGAAGACCAAGATGGGATTTATTGGAGTGCCTTACTTTATCGTGGGGCTTTTTTGTGCCTTTCTTTCTTTACGAAATTCGAAAATTCTGACTTTTTCTATTGCTCGAGCTCGGTTTGCAGTTTTGTCCTCTGGGAAATCGCATCATTCCCCTGGTTAGCCAAGGCGATAATGCGGTTTTGAATCTGCAAGAGAAGCGGGAATTAGACAGGAAAGAGAAAGTGGAAGCGATAATACGAATAGAAAACTCACCACGGAGACAGAGCTCATGGTCTCTCCAAAAAAGTCGGTAGGGTTGGAAAGGAGAGCCTTATAGGTCTCATCGACGTCTTTAGGCAGACGGGCGCCTACCATCACAGCTGCGGCAACTTGACCAGACCGAGTCGCCGAGTCCTCCACGGGATGAAGTGGGTAGACTGACCCGAGAATTCGTCGAGTGGTGGATTGCTTCAACCAGTGCTATCTTTTCTTTGGAGCAGAGTTCAGTTCCTCCCAGCCACTGTGACAACGATTCAGTGAACAAGTTCACCGGGTCTATGGCGCTTCATCTTCTGCGAGTCGCAAGAGAAAGCAGAGTCAACCGAGCACTGCCGAGCCCTCCTCCAAGAGACAATAGACTGACGAAGCACTTTTGGCCGAGTTTGAGCCTTTGCTACAGGAGCATCTCCTCCCCCATGTATTTATTCCCGGCCCGTTACTATTAAACAGGTACGTAGAGAACCTGACTTCCCAAGCCACTTTTCTCGTTGGTGAGATAGACAAATCAAAATGATTGATAGATCCGTCCCTTACCTTAGCCTAGTCTATATCTACAGCTGACGCAACTTGGATCAAACCTACGATATACAAGAGGGGGGAGGGGAGACGATAGTGTCCCCGACCGGTCCAATGGTGTCTATGAAGAGTACATAGAATGAGTGGAAGCAACCAACAACGCGTGGAAGCTCTGAGCTTACAACAACAGAAGACAGAATCCCGAATTCGATATCAAACTATGCTTCTAAGTCAATAAAAACAATAAAAAAAGCAATCACAAGAAGACGGAATGGTGATAATCCCGAGAAAGATAAAGATAGATCAGAGAGTTGTGGGGGAGGGATATTCGACGAAAGCTGCGGCAGAGAGAGAATCCCCCTAGCCAATCAAATCTGTAGTGATGGCACTAGACCCACTAATCCTTCTTCGAAACCTCTTGTTCACCCTACCAAAGTGGATGATTGTCCCTACCTGAGCATAGAATTCGACCCCCTCATAACCTGCTACTCTTCCTTATCCTTTCTCCGTGAGGTTCCACCGAAGGTTGATTATTCCTGCTATCCGGGTGAGGCTCTTCAAGCCCTCTTGCTGCCTCATTGAATGTTGGACCTGCCTCTTCAATCCTTGATGAAAGCTCATTCGAGACAGAACTAATGACGAATGGAGGAGTCTTCTTTTCCGGGGTGGGAAGGGGGAGCCCTATCAATGTTGAATTGATAAATCAATGAAAGGCCCAACCTTGAATCAAAAGACCTTCTTTTGGTCAATCAATCTTTCTGCATTATCCTTCTGGTTAATATGCCTATCCTACCAACTTGTAGGTTTCTTTCCTTTAGTTAATCCTTCAACATCTGTCGGTGAGGTGTGTATCCGACTAATCGATTGGGAGCTCTAGGTCGATTGGACTGGTCTTCTGCCCCGTAATTTCTTTCTCAATGTTACCATTGAGCCGGGTAGGGAACCTTAGCCTTTATTAGCTATCGTTCTTCTACTTTCTTCCTTCCCTCAATCAATCTTCTCTTTTCCGGCTCCATGTATTTCTTGACAGAAGTGGTTTATTAACAACTGATTCTATTGCTTCTCTTTTCCAGGATGGGTTTGTCCGGATAGAGGAGAGTAAGTGTTTGTTAGCTCTGTTGCTTTGTTTGTAGATAGCTCCTTCGCGGTTGATTAGCCCATCTGATCTGATCTTAGCTGATTAGCTTATTTCCTTTCCTCAACATCAGTTGTTAATCAATCCAGCCTATTGATTCATTCCTTGAATCATTCCTTCTTGATTCCTTCCATAGGTTAGCTCTTCTCTCTCTTCTTCTTTGAAAATGAAAAGCCAAGGTCAGCTAAGAGAGAAGAGAACAGAAGGCCTAGTGAGTCTTCACCCCTCCCCTCCTCTCTATTAATACGAATACGTATATAATATGATTTGAGTATCGCCTTCGGTTGCCATGTATCATGGTTTGTTTGAAGAGAGGAGGGAAAGGCATGAGATGGATGGGGAAGAGAGACGGGCATGATGATGACCCCTATGGATGGCTAGCTTTTCCTTCTCTAAGGGTGCTTACTCCATTATATGGGACGACTACCACCGATGGAGGCCTTGCCTACGATGAGACGAGACGACTACTTGTAACATGCTTCAGGGTTACGTAAAAATCCGACATTCAAGTTCCTTTCTTCTTGTTCCTGTTTGAAACCTTATTCTTGTTTCTGCTCCGACGCCCCTCTCTTCCAATAGCTTTATGTGGCGCCCGCCACGCTTCTTCTTCTCATGGTTCTCGATCGAGCCGTCAGGTCTTGGTCTGGTTTACGGCACGCGTCTTTGTTGGGATATGGTCTCTAGTGCGCCATTTCTCATAGCTGATTCTTATCCCTAGTGGAGGATATCAGTGAGGTTGTTATTGATTTGCCTTCCTTCTCCCCTTAGTTCTGTCTATTACGCGGACCAACGACTATAACCAATACTGTAGAGATCCAAGTCGTTAGCTGTGTGGATGATCATCGACCGCCTACAGCTGTGAGACGTGCTAGTAGGGATAGACCAGATCATCGGCCGTAATATGAAACGGCGTGCTCTTTCTTTTTATGACAAGTGGCCGCCAGTGGACGACAATAGGTGTCCGGTACGTGCTTATAATGATTATTCCTGGCTCCAGTTCGGTCATTGGCCAGGTTAGTGATGAAAGGACTTCCTGCGCCTGATGGTGGGAATAGGGGAATTGATTCCGCTACGTCTGAAAATGATAGGGTGATGGCTCCGGAGCCTATAGGTTCACATCCAATTCCAGAGCCAGATGCTTTATTCATTGA